GGTGTTCCAAAAGTTCCTTTTCGAAATCCTGGCGAGGAAGATCCAGCGTGGATTGACATATAGCGCGACTTGTCAGATATTTTGGGTCATATGGTATTTCCCCGTTCTCTTACCCGATCAAGAGACCCTCTCTTTCGCCCAAGAAAGATTGATCGAATTATCAAAAATCGAATTTGGAGCGTGAAATGAAATGAAGTGCAATTCAATCTATTTTTTCGGAGGGGGGTATACAGATTAATATTCTCAATTATAATAATTTATGGTTGGCTTGGTTAGACCAATAAAATGAAATATCCAGGCTCCGTTTAGAAAAAAAACCAATTGGTAATATATCTATGATTACCACTTCAATATATATATTCTATTTAGAATATATATCGAAGTGATCTCAAACTATTAATGAGTAATATGATGAATGCGTTGAATATTTTTTATTTGGTTGGCAGGAAACATAAAAAAATGAAAACAAAAAAGGGGTCGTAGCAAAAAGACGTGGTATTGGGGCATTTGTCCTATATGTGCAAATCCAAATTGGGCGGATCTTTACTCGGAGTAGAGCATAAACCTAAAAGAATTGAAGAGGACCATTCAGGAACAAGAAAATTACATCGCGATTGGGGTTGGATCCCGATGAAACAATACATCAATGAGAAGTTAATTCGATAAGCTTAGTGAAATCTTTTTTATTTATAGTATAGGTATTTAATTTATATATAAATTAAACAGACCAAAACTCATCTTTCTTGAAAAATGCAATAAAAAAAGCCCCTTTGTTACAAATTAAAAAGAACCTGCTATGAATATGAAAAAAGAAAGAAAGCTAGAATCTCCACATTGATTCTTTTTTTTTCGCAATTTTTTTTGTGTTGAACCGTATGCATCAAAAGGTGCGTGTACGGTTCCTAAAGGATACAATTTTATCCGAATCAACCGACTTTATCGAGAAAGATTACTTTTTTTAGGACAGGGGATTGATAGCGAGATATCGAATCAACTTATTAGTCTTATGGTATATCTCAGTATAGAGGATGAGACCAAAGATCTGTATTTCTTTATAAACTCTCCCGGCGGGTGGGTAATACCCGGAGTGGCTATTTATGATACTATGCAATTTGTGCGACCAGATATACAGACGGTATGCATGGGATTAGCCGCTTCAATGGGATCTTTTATTCTGGTCGGGGGAACAATTACCAAACGTCTAGCATTCCCTCACGCTTGGCGCCAATGATTTTTTTATTTGATTTGAAAGAAAAAAAGAAGACTATGCCTGCGCGCTATATTAAATATGAATATTTAAGTAATAATAGCATGGCACTTCGAATTCGATATAAAAAGAAAAAATTTTCAAAATACTTACATTATGTATCGAAAGAGTAGTATGGGATAAAAGGTATTTCCAATTTTATCTGATCTATCGGGAGGCCCTTTTCAGCGTCACAAACTTTTTTTTTCACGCCGAAGAGCTCTTAACAATATTAATAAAGAATACGAAAAAAAAAGAAACTTTGGGATTGCTAAATAACAGACGAAATAAATATATAAAGCAACGGAGCCATCATAGTATTTTTTAACTACTCCAAAAAGAAGGGTGGTTATTGGGTCGTTTACCTATGTAAAACTGATAAACCTTCTTTTTTTTCTTCGATGTAAGGTTAAAAAGGGTATATATACATAGTAAATTCCATTGTAGAGCCGTATGCAATGCGCACAAAATGCCTGTACGGTTGTTCAATTCTATCTTTTTTTCTTATTATTTTATTTCTTTTTTTATTCTTTATTTCCTCGCCTTTCATCGTGTCATCATGCAAGATAGAGGAGAGGGACTATTTATTATATCACCAGGGTAATGATCCATCAACCCGCTACTTCTTATTATGAAGCACAGACAGCAGAATTTATCCTGGAAGCGGAAGAACTACTGAAGATGCGCGAAACCATCACAAGGGTTTATGCACAAAGAACAGGCAAACCCTTCTGGGTTGTTTCTGACGACCTGGAAAGAGATATTTTTATGTCAGCACCAGAAGCCCAAGCTCATGGAATTATTGATCTTGTAGCGGTTCAATAAAAAATAACAGAACAGGGATTTCACGCAAATCCGCTATTTGATATTTTATCTTCTTACCGGGTTTAAGCTTCCTTTTTCTATTAATTAATCTAGTAATATCGAAATTTTATAAATTGAATCTATTAATAGATTAATGATTCATAATCGTCCGGTTAGGATCGATCTAAACCAGCTCATTATGTATATGATTCAACATGCCAACTATTAAACAACTTATTAGAAACACAAGACAGTCAATCAAAAATGTTACGAAATCCCCTGCTCTTGGGGGATGTCCTCAGCGACGAGGAACATGTACTAGGGTGTATGTGCGACTCGTTCAGATCATGTGCTAGGCCACAAGAAAGAAAGCAATTGATCCAGTATCGGCGATCAGTACCAATGAATAGGATCGAATGAAAGAACCCCGTTTACAATCTAAAACTAAAAAAGGTAAAAAATGGGAATGGGCTAGGGTTATGAACTTATAATCTATAATCTGATGATTGAGTCGATTCCATGATTATAAGTTCATTCCATACCGGACCAGACCGGAATAGGGTTATATACATTCTAATTATGAGAAGGGGTCATTCGAACGTATCTAAATTATGTTTAGTATCTAGTCGAATTTGATTCTATTAGATTAGACTAGAAAACTATTGATTCATTCTATGACATTTAAATCTGACAATAGTGGCAGAATTATACCGCTTCAATTTGGATTGAAAAAAGAAAGAAAAAAGAAGAGGTAAGTAAAGTCAAATAGTCTTCTTCACAGTATACATACTATGACTTATGTTTAGTATCTAGTCGAATTTGATTCTATTAGATTAGACTAGAAAACTATTGATTCATTCTATGACATTTAAATCTGACAATAGTGGCAGAATTATACCGCTTCAATTTGGATTGAAAAAAGAAAGAAAAAAGAAGAGGTAAGTAAAGTCAAATAGTCTTCTTCACAGTATACATACTATGACTAGATACTATGTTTACATATGGATCCCTACGTCGTTACATTCCATTTAGGATTAGGAATAGGCGTAATCGGACCTGCTTTTTACATATCTCTCGTTATTTGGGACCCTATTCACCTCACCTCTTTGGGCTTCTATTGCTAAAAAAAAAGGATCTATCATATCCTTCTATTGTGGTGTGGTATTATGTTTAGTATCTAGTCGAATTTGATTCTATTAGATTAGACTAGAAAACTATTGATTCATTCTATGACATTTAAATCTGACAATAGTGGCAGAATTATACCGCTTCAATTTGGATTGAAAAAAGAAAGAAAAAAGAAGAGGTAAGTAAAGTCAAATAGTCTTCTTCACAGTATACATACTATGACTCGAATTTATGGTTTGCATTGGTGCCAAATCCAATCACTTAACTGATTTGAGGATGGGGAATTAAATTAGCACATTAGCTCACTTTTTTCCTTTACCCTCTTAGTCTAATAGAACTTTTTTTAGGAAGTATTGCAACAAATGAGATATTTTATTTTACAACTGACATAAGACCTGATACCTAATTCTAATAACTGTTTTTAATTTACGATGAGAAAGAATATACTCATTTCTATTTACTACTTTTTTATTTACTATGTTTTTTTTGATACCTAGTATCAAAAAAATTTCTTATTTCGAGACGCAACGAAAAGCTTAGAAAGAAAAAAAAAAAGAAAAAATCGTGGTCGGGAAGGTTATAGTAGCAAAAGCCGTTGGAATTTAAATTTTATACATTGGAAGAATCCGTTTTGTTATTAATAGACTAGGAGGGGGGAAAGAAATAACTGAAAGAAAAGAAATCAATTAGTTATTCATCAAAGTTTCATTTTTTTAATGACCAGAATTAAACGAGGATATATAGCTCGAAGACGTAGAACAAAAATTCGTTTATTTGCATCAAGCTTTCGAGGGGCTCATTCACGACTTTCTCGGACTATTACTCAACAGAAAATAAGAGCTTTGGTTTCATCTCATCGGGATAGAGGTAGGCAAAAGAGAGATTTTCGGCGTTTGTGGATCACTCGGATAAATGCAGTAAGTCGAGACAATAAAATATACTATAGTTATAGTAGACTAATAAAAAATCTGTACAAGAGACGTTTGCTTCTTAATCGTAAAATACTTGCACAAATAGCTATATTAAATAGGAATTGTCTTTATATGATTTCTAATGAGATCCTAAAATAAGATAAGGAGATTGGAAGGAATCCATTGGATTTTTTAAAATGGAGTTCCCTGGAGAATGAACTCCGGGAAGGTAGAGTAGAAATTAGTATCATAAAATATGATCATATGAGAAACTTGTCAAAATGAATAAACACGTTCAATAAACAATAAAAAATTTTATTCTTCTTCCCCAATTCGGTTTTTTTCTTCCGACACGATAATCAAATCTAGATTCTCCGCTTTTTCGAACAAAATGTCAATTCGCATTTGAGTTCGGATTGGAATTTTATTTTGATTCAATTGAAGAGTAAGTCTATTTATTTTTAGTTCTAAGACCTGTAGTTCTAGTGGTTGACTCGCTTCTTTCAAATTGTTTCTCATTATTAAGAAAGGGTAACGAAGATAAAATACGAGCTTGTTTTATAGCAATGGTAATTAATCGTTGTTGTTTTAAGGTCAATCTATTCACCCGTCTAGATAATATTTTTCCTTGTTCACTAATAAATCGACTAATTAAACTCATGTTTCTATAATCAATTCGATCCCCCGATTGGATCGGGGGCAAACGCCTACGAAAAGATCGCTTGGATTTAAGAAAGAATCGCTTGGATTTATCCATGGTTTGTTTATTCCTTATCCCGAAAATCCTACTCCTATTTTGATCGGATCAAAACAAAAATGATCAAAAATGAAATGATTTAGAATTCATAAACAGGATTTGTTTCTATTTCATTATAGTAAAATCAATATATGTTATATATATTGTTATATAATATGTCGTTTTTCATCTTCCTTGGATTGGAAAGCAGACACGTAGGCGATCGGTTCGATCTATTTCTTTATCTCCCCGTGAATCATATGTTTGTAACAAAAGGGACAGAATTTTCTCAATTCCAATCGACTAGGCGTATTATGTCGATTCTTTTGAGTAATATATCTGGAAATGCCCGTTGATTCTTTATTAACACGGTTTCGAACACAGCCGGTACATTCCAAAATAACCATTACTCGGACATCTTTACCCTTCGCCATGAACCTCCTTTGGGTTTTTGACTGACTCAATTCTTCTATTTTCCAATCCGAAGGGAAGCAAAGGAACGAAAAAAAAAATAGAAGTTGTGAACTCGAAATCAAATTATGAACGATTTCGTTCCAATCAATCAATATAGTAATAATAAGTAATATGATGATTTCTACCTACATTTAGAATTTAAAAATCTAAACCACCGAACAGTATTTCATTTTTCATTTAAGTATCTTGTATGATATTGTTGCCACAGTCATCCCATTTCCGTTCTTACTCTATTAGTAATTGTATTTTAGCCTGGATCCGAGTTCTTAGTTTCACTAGAGTGAATCCGCTTTTATTCTTTTTCTTTTCTAACTTATTCTAATTAGAAAAAAAGAAGCCGAAGGGGGGATGAGTCACAGATATTTAATTGTATTTCGAATCTTCTTCACCCCTTCCCACCTCACTAACTAGAATGAAAAAAAGGGAAATATCAACGCATCCGGAAATAAACGATTGATCTCTATCAATAAACCTGCTAAAGAACCGAACCATAGAGTACTTACTACCGGTGCCACGGAGAGGTATGTTTTTAGATCTCGCATTTAAAATCCTCCTTCTTTATTCGTTATTGTAATTTTTTTTTTTCTAATTTGTAATACAGAATGAAAATACATATATGACCAGATACGTAGTTAATGTCTGACCACTTGTATTTGTACGCAGAATCCCTAATTCAAATTGAAATGTACAACGATTCAGTACATATTCCTTTTCTTAAAACAAAAAAATACATCCTCCTCTACCCGAGAATTCCCGAAAAATATGAATTTTTTTTACGGCGGGTTTATTCTTTATTTAATACGTATAGAATATAAGTATTTTCTTATTATATGATATGCGACCAAAAAGAAGAAATGGCAATACAATTTGTGTATATTAATGATAGAAATAAAGATCTGGAAAACAAGATAGAGATTCTCTACAATGACACTGTAGACCGATTGAAAGGGATGTAGCGCAGCTTGGTAGCGCGTTTGTTTTGGGTACAAAATGTCACGGGTTCAAATCCTGTCATCCCTACCTATTACTTATCTTATGCGCAGTAACGAGGGATCCATTTCAATTGATTAAAATTAAAATAGGATATTAAAAAAAAATCTTTAATTTTATTATATTATTTATGATAGTATATACATGCAAGATGTATTGGGTTACAAAATTATTAGTGTAATAATAACGCGCTCTTAGTTCAGTTCGGTAGAACGTGGGTCTCCAAAACCCGATGTCGTAGGTTCAAATCCTACAGAGCGTGATGCCATCCTTGTTATTTGTTAGGTCGAAAATTACACTGAAATAATTAAACAGCAATCCGAATTTGACCTCCTGTAGATTAAAGAAAATAGGAAGGAGGTCAATCAAAAAAAACAGATGGTAATTAATCAAAGGTCCAATTGATCACCACGTCTGTATTGTAAATATGCAGTTACGAATAATCCAGCCAAAGTAATAGGAATTAGACCTAAGACGATTCCAAATAGAAAAACTTCAATCATTTCAATTTCTTTGAACGGAGAAAAGGAGAGGTAATATCTATCCTTAAATATTAATCCGTATTACCCATGAATCTCAACGACCAAGAATTGGAAATAGGCCGGGTAAGGAACTATAGAATATATGAACTACCACAGAAGGATTTTTTTGAGTAATTGTTCATTCACTTAATTTCAAATAAGTCGTATCTTGTTTAGCCCGATAAATAGAGCCGAGGTTATAGTCAAAGCTGCTAGTAGAAAACCGAAATAACTAGTTATAGTAAGCATAAAGAGGCTAAATGAAATATGTTCTTTTTATACATATGTTTATAAAGCACTTTCCTAAGTTTCCATTTTTGAAAGATACGGGGGATAAGCAAAACAAAAATACCAATTGAAAGGATATCCCCTTCATAAATTATTGGAAACCAAGAACCCGTCAGATTCACATTTTACCTGATCCTCGGTTTCTAGTCCGCGAAGCCAATAATAAAGAAAACCCTTATATTACAAAGACTACTACGGGTATTGCAGGAATTTGAGGAATTTTCTATTGACTGGTACATAATTCGACATGGACAAGCAACAAGAAAAGAAGAAATAAATTATCTAAGACTTCATTTTGATATTTGATACGGATTGTTAAATTTCGTTGCTGTGTCAGAAGAAGGATAGCTATACTGATTCGGTATACTCTAAAGACACCCTCGGTACTAAATTGACGATCGT